ACATTGAAAAACGAATTACCAATCGATTTGGCAATAACGAAAGGATTACTAGTAATCCGTGCTGTTCTCACTAACGTGTAGATCCGTGTGGATATCAATATCTCATTCACGTCTCTGTTACAACACGTCGATTTTTATCTAAATAGAAAAGAAATGGTTTGAATGAAATCATAAGAATATGTATTCGGTACTTTTTACTTCCCCGGGATTGTAGTTCAATTGGTCAGAGCACCGCCCTGTCAAGGCGGAAGCTGCGGGTTCGAGCCCCGTCAGTCCCGACGGATCCAAATCCAATAAAAAAAAAGACATCAATATATCGCGCCTTTTTCTGTTAAACTGGGTTAAAATAAAATGGTAGAATTTCATGCCTAATGCTATCCTTTTCTCTTTTTTTTTTTTCAAGAAAATTATATCATTAAAAAAAAAAAAAACGAAAAAGGAGTTTAGAACTTAACCCCTTCCTTTTTTCTATTTCGTTTCGATTGTTTGTTTGGTTTATTTCTAAACCCTTTGTAAACAATGGAAGTGGAAGCGGTTAGGTGGTTGTACAAGTAAGGCGGTCGATTATAGAAAGGATAGAATGGAAAAGAATGATAAATAAAAAAAGTATTAGTATTAAAGTAAAGGAATTCTTTTGATTGAATCCGGGATTAAAGTTTGTATTCGGTGTGTGGATAAAAGCTCTGCCTATGTTATACTATTGAATTCTCGACGATGAATCGACTTGACAGTCAGATATTGTTATTCATGATATTGATCCCATTCGCTATCATCGAAATGTAATTCATCCCATTGAATTTACAAGCGAAAGGGTTATCATCTCTATGGGATGAAATCCCGAGTTATTGCGAAGTAAAAAAAAAAAAAAACAAACGATGATATTATGGAAGTAAATATTCTCGCATTTATTGCTACTACACTGTTCGTTCTAGTTCCTACTGCTTTTTTGCTTATAATATACGTAAAAACGGTCAGTCAAAGTGATTAATTTGAATGAAACTTAACTTCTTAGTTCTTATCAATGATTTAAGAAAAAAATTCCAATTTCACGTCTTAGTCTTAAATGAAATGAACCGACTAGAATCAGCAGTAGCCTATGAGATCCGATAGTATGGTAGAAAGACTCATAGTAGAAAGACTCATATATGAATCTTTCTACCATACTATCTATTTTTATTATTGTAATGTATAAAGATAGAAACTGAATAGAGATCAATCTACAATATGGATATGTATCTTCATACATGTTAATATGACTTAAATATATGTAATGTACATAGTATCTCAATTCTATTTCTTTGCTTCATCTATTTGTATTTTCTTTTTGTTCATTCCAATCAATCTGAAATAAACGAAAGGCGGCTCTTACAATTTTGAATTTCTTGATTTCTGATTAGTTTCAATATGAATCCCGGTATCCATTAGAATCAAATCAATGAAAGAAAAACAAACTTGGGCGTATATTACTAAAAGAAAATCAAGTTAATAAAAGAAAATGAAATATGAAAGAAATAAAGTAATCTTTTTTTTTTTTAGCATTCCGAAGAAGTAATTGATTGAGCGGTTGACAGATGATCCAAGGAGTTCTATGGTACCTTCTTCAGATTTCAAAAGGGGTACCCCAGCGATTTTCAACCCCTGAGCCATGATATGAAACGAGTCAATAAAGCATAGCAGAAATCTGATTTAGAAAATAATAAAACAAGTGGTAAGTGCGAAATATGTGACTTGACCTAGGCACAATCTTATTATTATTAAATCGTGAACTCCCTTCTTTTCTCTTTGAACAGTAAAAAGGCCAATAAAAAAAAAAATAATAAAGTAAAAAGGAGTCCGGTTTTCCGCGTTCTTCCTCATTGTACATATATAACTCCGGGAAGGGCCGGTTCAGAAAAACGAAATAGAAAATTTAGGAAGACTTCGGTTGGAATAAAATTCCTATTATCCATATCCCCTTTCCTTTCAAAATAGGAATAGGGGAATTTGTGAAATATCTGTTTGATTTGGTTTGGATTCTGAAAGAGTATTATTCATATATATTATGAATTGTATTCTATTCATAATATAATCGAATACAATTACCTCGCTAGAATCCAAGACAATAGAATTCCGAAATGAAGATATTTTGATTAATTCAATTTCGAAATTCTAAATGGAATTAAATTACTGATGGAATTAAATTACTGAATTAATTAATATAATTAAAAAGGCTTTGCAGAACGATCTAGAAAAAAAGTGATACAGTTAGATTTCCCAACTCAATTAGTAGTATCTCTAGAGTCCACTTCTTCCCCATACTACGAGCGAAAGGGAAAATGTAAAGACTACCATTAAAGCAGCCCAAGCGAGACTTACTATATCCATGTGAATTATGTCCTCTATCTCTATGAATATGAAGAAATTATTCCATTATTGTTTCCTAATAATAGTGGAATCACTGGTGCAGAGTCAAAAAGGGATTCTGACCCAACGCCCTTGATGAAAGACTCCAATAAATATGAAACGATCCAATAAATCCACTTAGAACAAGTTCGTATATGATTTCTAGTCGAATCGGTAAAACAAAACAAAATACACAGCCGCACTTTTCTTTGGAAGTATCAAAGGGAATGTGACCCAATATGTAGTAATTATAAGACCTCTTCGTTTTTTTTGTTGCCCTTGATTATCATTAAGTATCATTATCATTAAGTAAAAGCCAATTATCCATCCAATCGAATATTGATTGAATGCTCGTGCGCTCAGAGACTCTCATGAGTCTGTATACTCTGTATACTGTATACAAAGTATCTCCCGCCCCTTCCATAACTATTAATTCGATTCTCCCTAGGGCTATTCAATCTAATTCAAGACCTGGTCAGTAGACCCTACATTAGTAGTGGAAATAAATCGGTAATTCTTGATTTGATATGATAGCACTTCCACTACTATAATCTTTCCGTGAATTCGAAGTCCAAGGATTGACAGCACTTTAAAGAACAGAAACCCTAGCTATTTAGAATCAAGAAAGTGTCAAGAGTCGCGTACTTTGCTGCAAAAGATTCGGCGAGTTATACCAGCCAAGCAGAATAAGGGATTTCGAGTCTTATCGTTTGTTGATCAGGCGACACCCAGATTTGAACTGGGGAAAAAGGATTTGCAGTCCCCCACCTTACCGCTCGGCCATGCCGCCAAAACGATCCAAAATAGATGAAAATATTCCCCCTTTGCTTGTTTTGTTTTGGGGGGTACTCAATGTCTTTTTTTTGTACTTCCCTCTGAAATCTCGTTTTTCTTAATTCCTTGCCTAAAAGAAATCTGTTCTTTTTTATTTTTTTGGAGCGGCTCCATTTCTGCAATTGATTTTATAGTATCTCAAAACACACAATATCTTAATCCCTCTCTTTTCTCTTTCTTTTTTTCTATTGAAAAAAGAAATGTGTATTTTCAGTCACAAAAGCCAAAATTCAGGCCAAATTGGAACCATTAACTAGTGACTGTAAATTCATGACCGACTCTTGGATTTAAATTGGAAAGTGTGTTTCCTAATGATAAATGATAGAAGAAAATCAAAATGGATACCTACCTAATCGGTATTGGTTTTTTATAGAAAAAACCCTTCTCAATTTCAATTATAACAGCAATTATGAGTATATGTAAACCCCAAACATAAATCGTTTCGCGGCGAGCTTCTAGCTTATCGGTTATCTTATCTGTGTATGATGCCTCTCTATAGGGAATTTGCCGAAAATTGTCGTACTGCAATTTAGATTGAAGAGAAAATCGAAATTTTGATAGAGCACGACATGTGCTGTCCCGAATCGAACTATGCAATAAAGGGGGGGTGATGTATATATAGATAGCTATATGGGCACGGGTTTACTAAATACAAGCCTTCTTACGCACTTCAATCCTATTCGAAAAATTCTACTAAAAAAAGGGGGTTCTCCGCAATCATTTTTTGAACACTGGAATACACCAAAAAGTTAAGTGCTAAAAAAATGAACTTTATGTTGTTATATTGTGTCTGATTCTTATGTCTTTATCTCAGCGAATAGATCAAATCACGACTTTTATTTTTTTTTTTTCTGGTATCCAAGCGGATTGGAATATGGAATATCATAACAATGGTATTTTTTATTCTATACAAAACTCCGTAAGTCTAAGCGGAATTTATCGCTTCGTTTCCATTTGTATCTGTCTCTTAGAAATTCCAATTTAATTAAGTATAAAATCATCTTTTTTCCCCGTTCATACGTATTTCATACATTCCATTTATATGGAGTTGGGTCAAATTTCATGTGATTCAGTAAACAGAATCTAAATTCCAGCATTCTGCATAGAATCATATGAATCAATGCAGAATGAGAAACGAATGGGATTTTTTGAGAAATGGGAAATTCAAAATGCTCGGAGATGGAAATGCGGGAATGTCTACAATACCTGGGTTGAATCAGATACAATTTGAAGGCTTTTGTAGGTTCATTGATCAGGGCTTAACAGAAGAACTTTATAAGTTTCCAAAAATTGAAGATACGGATCAAGAAATTGAATTTCAATTATTTGTGGAAACATATCAATTGGTAGAACCCTTGCTAAAAGAAAGAGATGCTGTATATGAATCATTCACGTATTCTTCTGAATTATATGTATCAGCAGGATTAATTTGGAAAAGCCGAGGGGATATGCAGGAACAAACAATTTTTATTGGAAACATTCCTCTAATGAATTCTTTGGGAACTTCTATAGTAAATGGAATATACAGAATTGTCATCAATCAAATATTGCAAAGTCCCGGTATCTATTATCGGTCAGAATTGGGCCATAATGGAATGTCGGTCTATACAGGCACCATAATATCCGATTGGGGAGGAAGATTCGAATTAGAGATTGATAGAAAAGCAAGGATATGGGCTCGTGTGAGTAGGAAACAGAAAGTCTCTATTCTAGTTCTATCAGCAGCTATGGGTTCGAATCTACGAGAAATTCTAGAGAATATTTGCTACCCTGAAATTTTCTTG